CTATATCGGCGCGTTCTCGCCTCGTTTATTGCCCTCTTGTGCTGTCCTGTCGTGTCGTCAATTGACAGTATGACTTAGGGCTCAATATAATTTGAGCGACAAAAAAAAAATCATATTTAGGTAAACCACCTTGAATCTACTGCAGAGTGGTAGATCTTGGATCCAAGGTATAACCCTTTGTGACTGAGAGATATAAAGACGAAAAAGACCAATGAAATCAAGTTTCAAGGTTGTATTTAATGGTAAAGTTTGATTCCCATTAAACCCCCGAATATTTTATGTGTCTCCTTTTGGTGGCTCTCAGCCTGAGTTATATTAAGTTATATTATATTATGATGGCCACAGGGCCGCCCCTATGGTCCAGTGGTTAAGACATCTCTCTTTCACGGAGAAAACGAGGGTTCAAGTCCCTCTGGGGGTATACAAGACTATAGGAGCGGGATTTCCTATCAAGTGATCTATATTTGTCAAGTCCTTCTATTAGTCTACTTAGTGGGACTTTCTATTTTATATCAAGTGATATATATTTTTAAAGTCTGCCTGGGAAACGAAAGGAAGTGGCTTATGGAACGTCTAAAATAAATTAGACGCTGGGTCGATGCCCGAGTGGTTAAAGGGGACGGACTGTAAATTCGTTGACAAGATGTCTACGCTGGTTCAAATCCAGCTCGGCCCAACAATTCGCCAATCTACTTGATAGAACCCTTAAGAAATACCTGACCTGATACAAGAGAATAAAAAAGAATCCAAATTTTCTGCAAGATCTCTTCTTATTTCCCTGGGATTGTAGTTCAATAGGCTAGAGCACCGCCCTGTCAAGGCGGACGTTGCGGGTTCGAGCCCCGTCAGTCCCGACGTATCTAATCCAATAAGTACATTAATTCGCCTCTCCATTTTCTGTCAAAGAAGGGACAGAGAGCAATTGAATTCCGAAGGGGTTTCCCCTCTTTTTTTCAGGATTCTATCGAAGAAAGAACAAACCCTAAACTAAAATGAAAAGAACTAAAATAGTGAAGTTGATAAAATATTCCATCTTTTCTCCCGCGACTAATATTTCTCATACTTCTTTTTCTTCCAAAGAAAATTGGATCATTAAAATTTAGAACCTAATTCCTCTCTTGTTCCACTTCGCTTGTATTGTTTGTTGGGGTTTTGTAGTTAATGGAAACGGACGGGTGGTTAGATGATACTTCAGTTGATGGTTCTACAAGGAAGACCTAAGGTAGGTTATAGAAAACAAAGAACATAAAAAAAAGGATAAATAAATGAATTTTTGATTGGTCCGGGAATCCAATCTTGGATTCGATATGGATAAAGGATCTTCGTATGTTATACTATTCAATTCTCGACGACGAATTAATTTAATAGCTCAGATATTTTTATTCATGATATTGATCCGATTCAAAATCATCGATAGTTAATAGTTAATGTATTCATTGAATTGACAGGCGAAAAATTTATCATCTCTATGGGATTAAATCCCGAGTTATTGTGAAATAAAAAAACGATGAGATTATGGAAGTAAATATTCTTGCATTTATTGCTACTGCACTGTTCATTTTAGTTCCTACTGCTTTTCTACTTATAATTTACGTAAAAACAGAAAGTCAAAATAATTAATTACTTTAAATGAAACTTGACTTCTGAATTATTCTCAATAGTTGAAGAAATCAAAAGAAAAGTATTCTATTTTTGCGTCTTAGATGAAATCCACGGGCTATAGTCGGCGGTATTCTATGAGATCCGAGAGTATGGTAAGTAAGAAATAAATTTCTTACTTACCATACTCTCTATTAGTGTTATAGTAGTATATAAAGTTATACTTGACTTTCTAATAAACTTGGTATACTATATTAGCTTCTATCTTCAATATATGTAGTTATTATTATTATTATCCATATATAGAATTGACGTAGGACCCAATTCTATTTCTTTGATCTATCTATTTATTCCGATTCCGATGAATCTCAAATAATTAGTCTTTATAGACTACATTTCTCCACTAGAATCCAATCCAATGGAATTTAGAAATGAAGATATTTTTATTTGAAAATTTTTCAATTTAAATAAAAAATGCGTTGCAGAACGATCTATAAAACAGTTTCATTCCTCAACTAAAGTAGGAGTGCTTCTAAAGTCCACTTCTTCCCCATACTACGAGTGAAAGGGAAAATGTAAAGACTACCATTAAAGCAGCCCAAGCGAGACTTACTATATCCATGTGAATTATGTCCCTTATCTCTATGATAGAATTATTCCATTATTGCTCACTAATAATAGTAGAATGAATGGTCCAGAGTCAAAAAAGGATTCTGGCAGAACACTATTGATGAACGAAAAAAAATCCATTTCAAAAATTCCTATATGATTTCTAATGATTTCTAATCGGGAAAGAATAAACACAAGTAAAATACACAATGACATTACAAAGGAATGTTAGTAATGGAATCCATTAATCAAATACGAGGGCCCCTTCTTTTTTTTTTCGTGCCCTTGAAAGTCAAAATAGATCATAGATCAATTGCTAGATCATAGATCAATTGCTTTGCTATTCGTCTATATATATGTAGATTACAGTATAGAAAGCACTTTCCCCAACTAGTAGTTGAATTATCCCGGCTATACAATGTAATTCAAGACCCAATCAGTAGACATTACATTAGCAGTAGAAGAGAATCGGGAAGTCTTGCTTCGACCATTATTTCTAATTTTTCCATTAGAATCTTTCTTTGATTTGAATTTTAGATTCAAAGATTTCCAATCTTTTTTTTTTACAAAATTCCCAGAACAGAATAAAACAGCACAACAGAATAAGAAATTTCAATTCGTTTGTTGATGAGGCGGCACCCGGATTTGAACTGGGGAAAAAGGATTTGCAGTCCCCCGCCTTACCACTCGGCCATGCCGCCAAAACGATACACAATAGGAGAAAAAATTCCCCCCCTTTTTTTACTAGACTTTAGTTTATTGTACTTGCATATTGCATCCATTTTTTAATCCTTTTTCTAAATTTAGAAAAATTAGAAAAGAAACCTTTTATTGCCCTTTTGATTGTATTTGATCTACGCCTTCGATTGATTGTATAGTATCTCAAAACACACAATGCCGAAAAACTTCCACGGACTTTTGAAAAATAAAATGTGGATTTTTACTCAAAAAAGTCAAAATTTATGACAAAGGGGAACCATTAACTATTCCTTGACTAACAATTCGTGAATGATTCTGGGATTTGAATCTAAAATTTGGTTTGCCTGATGACATAAGAAAATACAAATTTATACATACTTAATTGATTGATTCTTTTGAATCAAAAATCCTTCTCAATTTCCATTATAACAAAAATTATAAGTATATGTAAACCCCAGAACGGAAATTGTTACACAGATACAAAATTTGCTATTTAGAGTCTGTTGCCTATAAATAAAGTAAATTCGTTGGAAGAAAAAAAGGGCCCGGCTGGGTATTGACCGGGCCAGGCCCAAAAGGCACTTCGAACAAAATAAAAGCAATAAGGTCTTCTTTATTTCTCTTTCTATTTGGATCTTTCGAGCATCTAAATGGAATTGCTAATTATATAATAACGATAAAGAATGTGAAAGAAATACTTTCTTTCATCCTTACTTGATGTGTACTGTAACATAGTAATTATCTTTTTCGATTGGGAGAGATGGCTGAGTGGACGAAAGCGGCGGATTGCTAATCCGTTGTACGAGTTATTCGTACCGAGGGTTCGAATCCCTCTCTTTCCGTTTCCGTTGATGACTTTTTATTTTTTTCTTTAAAATTTTGCAAACCCCTTATTTATTTTTTTACTAGTTAAATGTGTGGAATAGCTAAAATAAAATCTTAAGAAAATTGTAAAATCAAGCAAGAAAAACAAAATTTTTATTTTATTCTTCACGTCCAGGATTACGTCCTGGATCATTGGATAGGAATCCAAAGATGAAGAGAGAAACAAAGAATATTACTACTGTGTAAACGAAAAGTTTGAGAGTAAGCATTACACAACCTCCAAGATCATTTTTTGAAAAAGAAAAACAAGAAAAGATAATAGATCCTCCATTTTTATATCACATATCCTATTTTGACACCAAGAAATGAATTCTAAAAATAGAAAAAAAATGTTCAGAAATTCAAATGAAGTTGAAATTTGTAATAAGAGTCTTTGATTACCACAAATCACTTTCATACCCACAATTAGATATTGTAAGGGACCCTAATCTAATAGGGTATTTCGCCGGAAAAAGGATTAAAATTGGGAAATAGGACGAGCCTGATTTCTCGCCGCTATTCGAAATTTCAATGTTTGAATTGAAGGTTCATACTGTCAGACTTATTTGATCTTATCATCATAAATTGTTATAATTTTTCTCGAATAAATAATGATAATGAATTTTCTAGGATAGTGTTAAAATCTTATCGAAAACTTACAGCAGCTTGCCAAACAAAGGCTAAAAGAAAAAAGAACAGAGGTATGACTGGCATAACATCTACGATTGGATTCAAAAAAGCATAGGCTTCGGGCAATTTGGCGAAGAAAAGACTACTCGGATAAAGGGCAGAATTAAGACAGATCAAACTAAAGATATTAAGCATAACAGACATTTTTTTCGTCGAGATAATTGCATTTTGATTGAGTTATTGATATAAGGAAAAATGAAGAAAGTAGGGTAGACAAAAAAATCCTTCTTTTTCCGCTCAATCAAAAATCCTCCAATTCTCAAAGGAGAATAGAAGAAATCATACTTTCATACAATATCTTAATTGAATTATATGTAATGATCAATAAATCCAATTGAATTATTATAGATATACACATTCCAAAATCCTAACACGAATCTATAATCTATAATAGATTCTATAAAGAATAAAGATTTTCTCTAGATATTTGGACTGGAATTGACGAACACTTAATACCAATATTATTCTTTATTATTATTATAGTGTGCAATAAAAAAAGGAAATGGGGCGTAGCCAAGCGGTAAGGCAACGGGTTTTGGTCCCGCTATTCGGAGGTTCGAATCCTTCCGTCCCAGAGCATATCCATCCATTGTATCCTAATACTTCTTTTTTGTTCAACAAGGTTCTGTTTCAAGGTCTAATATTGGAATAGAATATTATTTCTCTTTTATTTTATATTTTTTCACAACACAAACTGAACTAAATCGAGTTCAAAATCCTTTTGTGACCCAGATAAAGATAAGATGGGGCATAGAGCATAGTTGCAGAAAGATTACTTAACCTCAGGTTAAACAAAATATGAAAAGAAAATACATATAAAACGAGGAAGTGCTTAGCCTATAGGTATGTATTGTTATCCTATTTCAGTGACAATAGTCTTTTTATTTTTGTGAAAAAGAAATTGCATCCCTAAAATAGTAAAATTGAAATATTTAACAATGAGATTTCTTTTTTTTGTTCAATGTATTTAGCTTATTTAGTTTATTTACTTTACATCATTTCATTGACAATTCTATTCGAAAAAAAAGCAAAGATTTCTCTTTCTTATTCTTATGATGATGATAAGAAAATAAAAAAAGGGAGTACTATAAAACTTTACTCAAATAATGATGTAGATAGAAAGTAGGAAACTTTTTCAAATATCAAGTATCAAGATTTCTAATTTGGAATCATTCCTTATAGGTTCCATCTTTGGGAAGTTGAAAATGGGTCAGTCTATCTTATTGAGTCACTTCAAGAAGCAGAGTCAAATAGAATTTCCTTATTCGTGTGATGCTAGTTATGTTATTTCTATATTTTATTTTGATTTGATTTCTGTCTATTTCTCTTAGATAGATATTAGATATTTTTTGCGAGATATATTTATAGAAAATTAGAAAAATGTTCATAAAAATAAAAATGTTCCATTCATACAAAAAAAGCCGAGGTCTTGCTAATTTTTCTGAAGAAAAATATTTATTATATTATCTATAAAAATAAATTATTATCTATGTAGAAAATAAGAAATATAAATGACTTTGTCTCTGTACTGATTGAACCAATGACTATTCATGATTCCATAATTGAATCAATTCCATACTGATTCCAAATTCGAGGAATGTTATGGTAAAACTTCGTTTAAAACGATGTGGTAGAAAGCAACGTGCGACTTGAAGGACACGATCCCGTGTGGATTCTTATCCACCATTTTATATTAGGAATGAAGGTGTTCTTGGCTCGACGTCATTTGTTCTATTCTACTATAACTCTTCTTTTTTTTATTGGGTTATAATGTAAATAGTTCATGATGGAGCTCGAGTAGAAAGTATTGATTAATTTCTCAGGGGCAACGATCTAGGGTTAATGCCAATTAATAAATTGGAACAACTTCGTAAGTATATCTTCTATAATTAATATAGATAATAGAAATCAAAAGGATCCGATTCGAGCAAAATTGAAAAAAAAAATTGTTGGAACGGCTAAACCTTTTTCAATCCACAGTGTATCACGCACGAATCAACCGTTGGTATGATTCTTTGATAGAAAGAAATCACAAAAGGGGTATGTTGCTACCATTTTGAAAGGATTAAGAAGCACCGAAGTAATGTCTAAACCCAATGATTTAAAACAAAGATAAAGGATCCCAGAACAAGGAAACACCACTTTAATTGTCTCACGGATCCGAATAAAGAATCCAAATATATTTTAAACGAGACAAAAAGGGTGGGTTAAAGACCACTCAATAAAAAAATAGATTCAAAATTAAAGAAAAATCTTTCAAATTTTTGAATTATTGAACTTGAGTTATGAGTACAAATGATTTTTTTTCAGGAAGGAAGCGAAATAAAAAAGACTATACTATGACTATGAGTTTAATTATAGAATAATTTATTTTATATGGATTCCTTTCCTATTTATTATAATTTTATCCATAGACAAAACTTCGAATCATTTTTTCTCGAGCCGTACGAGGATAAAACTTCCTATACGGTTCTAGGGGGGGGTTCTTTTTCATCTACATCTATCCCGATGAGCCGTCTATCGAATCGTTGCAATTGATGTTCGATCCCGAAGAGAAGGAAGAGATCTTCGGAAAGTGGGTTTTTATGATCCGATCAAGAATCAAACTTATTTAAACGTTCCCGCAATTCTCTATTTCCTTGAAAAAGGTGCTCAGCCTACAGAAACTGTTCAGGATATTTTAAAAAAGGCAGAGGTTTTTAAGGAACTTGGCTCTAATCAAAACAAATTCAATTAAATTAAGGAAATAAAAACTAAGGGTAGGATAGTGATTTCTATATCATTTTGGATATCTTTTCTATACTTTGTTTTTTTATTTCCTTCTTTTCTTGCTCTATTCGTATCTATTTATCATATCATATCATTGATAATTGATAATAATCATTTTCTAAGGAAAACCTTATTTGATTTATCCTCACAAAATAGCAAATTCCTGCAATTGGGCGGTTTTCATTCGAACTCTAATACCAAGTAAGAAACAAGGACTCGAAGTTATTCTATATAGATTCACTACACTATTGATTGCATAAATCCTTTTCT